TGAACCTACGACATCGGGTTTTGGAGACCCACGTTCTACCGAACTGAACTAAGAGCGCTTTATTATCACAATAAATATTTTGTAACCTCAATTTATCTTGCATATATATATATACTATAAAAAAAAAAAAATGAAATATTTATTTAATTATGTATGTACAATTTTATTAATTGATCTCAATTGATCCCTCGTTACTGCTCAGAAGATAAGTAATAGGTAGGGATGACAGGATTTGAACCCGTGACATTTTGTACCCAAAACAAACGCGCTACCAAACTGCGCTACATCCCTTTCAATTGGTCTACAGTGTCATTGTAGAGAATCCCTGTCTTGTTTTCCACATCTTTATTTCCTACATTGATATACACAAACTATCTTATCATTTCTTCCTTCTTCCTTTTGGTCTCATATATCATATAACAAACATATAATATGGTAAAAGACTTATATAAAGTATGAAATAAATATGAAATCTACCACAAAAAATTAATATTTTTTTGGAATTTAAGGCGGAAATGGACGTATTTTTTTCTTTTAATAAATATCTATTTTGTACATTTCAATTTGAATTAGGAACTCCGCGTACAAGTGGTAAGTCATTAACTACATATACACATCCGGTCATATATGTATTACCATTATGTATTACAAATTACAATAAAATTACAATAACGAATACAGAAAGAGGAGTTTTTAAAATGCGAGATCTAAAAACATATCTCTCCGTGGCACCGGTAGTAAGTACTCTATGGTTCGGTTCTTTAGCAGGTTTATTGATAGAGATCAATCGTTTTTTTCCGGATGCGTTGATATTCCCCTTTTTTTCATTCTAGCTATTGATATGGGAAGGGGGAAGAAGATTAGAGATACAATCAAATATCTGTAACTAATCCCTACCCCTCCCTTCTTTTTTTTCTTTGTTTTTTCTTTTTTTACTTATTCTTTCTAAAAAAAAAAAAAAAACAAAGAAAAAGCGGTTTCACCCTCAGTGAAACTATGAACTCGGGCTCAGGCTCAAATTAAATTAATAATAGAATGGAAATGCGGTGGTTGGGGCAACAATATCATACAAGATACTTAACTGAAAATGAAATACTGTACGGCAATTAAAAATTATAAATATAGTTAGAAATAATTATATTACTTATTATTTATTACTATATTGATATTGATTGCAACAAAATATTTCTTTCATAATTTGATTTCGAGTTACCTGCTTCTATTTTTGTGTCCTTTCTTCTTCCTTGCTTCGGGTCGGAAAATTAAAGAATTGAGTGAATCAAAAACCAAAGGAGGTTCATGGCTAAGGGTAAAGATGTCCGAGTAACGGTTATTTTGGAATGTACCAGTTGTGTTCGAAATCGTGTTAATAAGGAATCAATGGGCATTTCCAGATATATTACTCAAAAGAATCGACACAATACGCCTAGTCGATTGGAATTGAGAAAATTCTGTCCCTGTTGTTACAAACATATGATTCATGGGGAGATAAAGAAATAGATCGAACCGATCGCTCGTGTGTCAGTCTTCCAAGGAAGATGAAAAATTACATATTATATATAACAATATATATATATAATTTATTTTTGAATTTATTTAAATAGAAATAAATATAAACAAATAAATAGAAACAAACCAAATCCTATTTCGATCGGATCAAAGATGATGTAGAATTAAGAAATAGGATTGGGATTTTCAGGATAAGGAATAAACAAACCATGGATAAATCCAAGCGAATCTTTCTTAAATCTAAGCGATCTTTTCGTAGGCGTTTGCCTCCGATCCAATCGGGGGATCGAATTGATTATAGAAACATGAGTTTAATTAGTCGATTTATTAGCGAACAAGGAAAAATATTATCTAGACGGGTGAATAGATTGACCTTAAAACAACAACGATTAATTACTATTGCTATAAAACAAGCTCGTATTTTATCTCCGTTACCTTTTCTTAATAATGAGAAACAATTTGAAAGAAGCGAGTCAACCGCTAGAGCTGCTGGTCTTAGAACCAGAAAAAAAATAGGTTGACTCTTCAATTGAATTGAATCAAAATAAAATTCCAATCCAAACTAAAATGCGGATTGACGTTTTTTTTTTTTTGTTCGAAAAATCGTAAAATCGAAATGTCCTGTCGTAAGAAAAAAAATGGGAGAAGAGGAATAAATATTTTTTATTTAACGTCTTTCTTCATTTTGATGACTTTATCATATTTTATCATACTAATTTCTACTCTACCTTCCCAGAGTTCATTCTCCAGGGAACTCCATTTAAACTATTCCAACGGATTCCTTCCAATCTCTTTATTTTATGATCTCATTGGAAATCATATAAAGACAACTCTTATTTAATATAGCTATTTGTGCAAGTATTTTACGATTAAGAAGTAACTGTCTCTTGTACAGATTGTGTATAAATTTACTATAACTAAAGTATACTTTATTCTCGCGAATTACTGCATTTATCCGAGTGATCCACAACCGACGAAAATCTCTCTTTTGTCTACCTCTATCCCGATGAGCCGAAACCAAAGCTCTTATTTTCTGTTGAGTAATAGTACGAGTAAGTCTTGAATGAGCCCCTCGAAAGGTTGATGCAAATAAACGAATTTTTGTTCTACGTCTTCGAGCTATATACCCTCGTTTAATTCTGGTCATTGAATAAATGAAACTTTGATGAATAACTAATCGATTTCCTTTCTTTCAGTTATTCCCTTCCCGTATCCTAGTCTATTAATAACAAAACTGATTCTTCCAATGTATAAAATTTAAATTCCAATGGCTTTTGCTACTATAACCTTCCCGACCACGATTTTTTTTTTTTTTTCTAGGTGAAATGCCTAGAAAAAAATTGTATTGATATTAGGTATCAAAAACACATAAAAGTAGTAAATATAAATGGATATAGTGGGTTCCATCGTTTCTATGGTTACTTCTTAAACGGTGAGGTCCTCTCTATACACCGGAGCCCTTCTTTCGTTTAATCAATGTTATTGTTAACTTGTACAGTTCACACTCTTTGGCTCTACCCATAATTATCCAGTACGAGGTCTTTCACAATGAGATCTACTTATACAGTAACGGTATTTAATTATGAAGATTAGCTGAGTAGCTGACCCTGTTAGTCCGTTCTTGCAAGAGTAAGGCATAATTTTTCTGCTTTTTAAAATAGTATTTCCCCTGCTTAATGGATATCATTTGCTATCAATGGAGAATTCTTTCTCATCTTAAATTTAAAACGGAGTTAATTGGATTTGCACCAACGGAAACCATACATTTGATACCACAATAGAAGGATAGATCTTTTTGATTTTTAGATATTGAATGGAGTTCTTCCATTCTAGTCTATTCACTGGTACTGATCGTTGATACTGGATCAATTGTTTTCTTTCTTTTGTCCTAGCCCATGATCTGAACGAGTCGCACATACACCCTAGTACATGTTCCTCGTCGCTGAGGACATCCCCCAAGAGCGGGGGATTTCGTGACATTTCTGATTGGCTGTCTTGTGTTTCTAATAAGTTGTTTAATAGTTGGCATATTGAATCATATACATAATGGGCTGGTTTAGATCGATCTTAACCGGATGATTATGAATTATTTTATTTCTATATTAATAGATTAATGAATAGAATATTAAATCCGGTAAGAAGATAAAATCTCAAATCACCAATTCGTCTGAAATTTTTGTTATTTTTTCTTTTTTATTCAGTCGCTACAAGATCAACAATTCCATGAGCTTGGGCTTCTGTTGCTGACATAAAAACATCTCTTTCCATATCTTCGGATACAACCCATAAGGGTTTGCCTGTCCTTTGTACATAAACCCTTGTGACGGTTTCGCGCAGCTTCAAAAGTTCTTCCGCTTCCAAGATAAATTCTCCCGTCTGTGCCTCATAAAAAGAACTAGCAGGTTGATGGATCATTACCCTGATGATATAACATAATAAATGTTTATTCTATCTCGCATGATGATAAGGTGAAGAGATAAAGAATAATAAAATATAGAATTGAACAACCGTACAGGCATCTTTTACGCATTGCATACGGCTCTATAATGGAATTCGTTTTTACCTTACTTAAATATCAAATAAATTAAATATAGGGTCTATCAGATTCGGGTTGGTAAATGATCCAATAACCACCCTTCTTTTTGTTTTTGGAGTAGTTCAAAAATACTATGATGGCTCCGTTGCTTTATATATTTATTTCGTCTGTTATTTAGCAATCCCAAAGTTTCTTTTTTTTTTTTCAAATAAAAAAACAAGATTTTTTTTATTTTCATATTCTTTCATAACCTAAATATTGTTAAGAGCCTCCCGGCGTGAAAACAAAAAAGTTTGTGACGCTGAAATAGGCCTCCCGATAGATTAGATAAAATCGGAAATACCTTTTATCTCATACTACTCTTTCGATACATAATTTAAGGGTTAAAAAAATTTATCATATCGAATTCGAAGTGCCATGCTATTATTACTTAATATTCATATTTCATATAGCGCGAAGGCATAGTCTTCTTTTTTCTCTCAAATCAAATAAAAAACTCATTGGCGCCAAGCGTGAGGGAATGCTAGACGTTTGGTAATTTCTCCTCCGACCAGAATAAAAGATCCCATTGAAGCGGCTAATCCCATGCATATTGTCTGTATATCTGGTCGCACAAATTGCATAGTATCATAAATAGCTACTCCGGGTATTACCCATCCGCCAGGAGAATTTATAAACAAATATAGATCTTTGGTATCATCCTCTATACTGAGATATACCATAAGACCAATAAGTTGATTCGAGATCTCGCTATCAACCCCTTGGCCTAAAAAAAGTAATCTTTCTCGATAAAGTCGGTTGATTGGGATAAAGTTGTATCCCTTAGAAACCGTACATGCACCTTTTGATGCATACGGTTCAACAAAAATAACGAAAAAAAAAAAAAAGAATCAATGTGTAGATGTAGATTCTAGCGCTTTCTTTTATTTATTTTTTTTTTTTCATACCAGGCTTTTAACTTATAAAAAGGGGCTTTTCTTTCATTTTTCAAAAAAGATGGGTTTTGGCCTGTTTTGTTTATCTATAAAAAAAATTACTAAATTTATCTAACTAACTTTTCATTGATGTATTGTTTCATCGAGATACAATCTCAATCGCGATGTAATTTTCTTGTTCCTGAATGGGCTTCTTCAATTTTTTTAGGTTTATGCTCTACTCCGAGTAAAGATCCGCCCGATTTGGATTTGCACATATATGACAAATGCCCCAATACCACGTCCTTTTGCTATGACTTCCTTTTTACAATTTATTTCATGTCTTACAACAGATATTCAATGCATTCATCATATTACTCGATTGATTAACAGTTTGAGATCACTTCTATTATAAATATATAAAGAAATAGAATATGATAGAAATAGTAATCATAAATAGATTTATTACCGGTTTTTTTCTAAACGGAGCCTGGATACTTCATTTTATTGGCCTAACCAAGATAACCATAAATTATTCTAATTGATAATATTAATCTGTATACCCTCCCGAAAAAATGGATCTAATTGAACTTCACGCTCCAAATTTTTGATAATTCAATCAATCTTTCTTGGGCGAAGGGGAGGATATCTCGATCGGGGAAGAGAATGGGGAAATACCATATGACCCAATATATCTGACAAGTCGCACTATATGTCAATCCACAATGCATCTTCCTCTCCAGGACTTCGAAAAGGTACTCTTGGAACACCAATAGGCATTAAATAAAAGAAAAATTAAGTACTATATCTCACTTTGATGTGAAAGCGTAACAATGGATTTAGTGTCCTACTAATATTGGCCTTTATCATATTTTATCCATAGATTGACTAAGTTCATAAAAAAAGATAAAGAAGACAAAATGAATAAAGGAAAATTATTACAAATAAGTCCTTTGAATGATGAACAAATATATATATACATTCACTCATATAAAATGGTATCAACTCCCCTACCATTGCGTATTGGTACTTATCGGGTGTAGAATAGATCTGCTTCTTTTTGTTCCTACGAACAAAATAGTTTCATTATTACTAAAAGTAATTGAAAAGAATCAAACAAATCAAACAAATATTAATTCTTTCCCCAAGATAATCCACTAAAAAGAGGGTCCACAGCATAGTTTTTTCCAATGCAATAAAGTTACATTGTGTCTATTTTTCATTGATAAAGGGGTATTTCCATGGGTTTGCCTTGGTATCGTGTTCATACCGTCGTATTGAATGATCCCGGTCGTTTGATTTCTGTCCATATAATGCATACAGCTCTGGTTGCTGGTTGGGCCGGTTCGATGGCTCTATACGAATTAGCAGTTTTTGATCCTTCTGATCCTGTTCTTGATCCAATGTGGAGACAGGGTATGTTCGTTATACCCTTCATGACTCGTTTAGGAATAACCAATTCATGGGGCGGTTGGAGTATCACAGGGGGTACTGTAACGAATCCGGGTATTTGGAGTTACGAAGGTGTGGCCGGGGCACATATTGTGTTTTCGGGCTTGTGCTTTTTGGCAGCTATCTGGCATTGGGTGTATTGGGATCTAGAAATATTTACTGATGAACGTACAGGAAAACCCTCTTTGGATTTGCCTAAGATCTTTGGAATTCATTTATTTCTATCAGGGGTGGCTTGCTTTGGTTTTGGTGCATTTCATGTAACAGGATTGTATGGTCCTGGAATATGGGTGTCCGATCCTTATGGACTAACTGGAAGGGTACAATCCGTAAATCCAGCGTGGGGTGTGGAGGGTTTTGATCCTTTTGTTCCGGGAGGAATAGCCTCTCATCATATTGCAGCAGGGACCTTGGGCATATTGGCGGGTCTATTCCATCTTAGTGTACGTCCACCTCAACGCCTATACAAAGGATTACGTATGGGAAATATTGAAACCGTCCTTTCCAGTAGTATTGCTGCTGTCTTTTTTGCCGCTTTTGTAGTTGCTGGAACTATGTGGTATGGTTCAGCAACTACCCCGATTGAATTATTTGGTCCCACTCGTTATCAATGGGATCAAGGATACTTCCAACAAGAAATATATCGAAGAATTGGTGCTGGGTTGGCTGAAAATCAAAGTTTATCTGAAGCTTGGTCTAAAATTCCCGAAAAACTAGCTTTTTATGATTACATCGGCAATAATCCGGCAAAGGGGGGGTTATTCAGAGCGGGCTCAATGGACAACGGGGATGGAATAGCTGTTGGGTGGTTAGGACATCCTATCTTTAGAGATAAAGAGGGGCGCGAACTTTTTGTACGTCGTATGCCTACTTTTTTTGAAACATTTCCGGTTGTTTTGGTAGACGGAGACGGAATTGTTAGAGCCGATGTTCCTTTTAGAAGGGCGGAATCTAAATATAGTGTCGAACAAGTAGGTGTAACTGTCGAGTTCTATGGCGGCGAACTCAACGGAGTCAGTTATAGCGATCCCGCTACTGTGAAAAAATATGCTAGACGTGCTCAATTGGGTGAGATTTTTGAATTAGATC